TTTTTTTTTTTATATGAAAATTTATTAAAAATGGTCATATATATATATATATATATATTTTATATTATATTATATTATTAATTTTTTTTTTTATAACTTGATCGTTAATTGATAATCAGTAAAATTTATTTATATATAATATTATAAAAAAAAAGGAAAAATAAATATTTAAAATTTAATAATTATTATTAATTTTTAATAAATATTTAAATTTAATATAAATTTATCATTAAATATATATATATATATATATATATATAAATATTTTATATTATATTATATTATTAATTTTTTTTTATATAACTTGATCGTTAATTGATAATCAGTAAAATTTATTTATATATAATATTATAAAAAAAAAAGGAAAAATAAATATTTAAAATTTAATAATTATTATTAATTTTTAAAAAATATTTAAATTTAATATAAATTTATCATTAAATATATATATATATATATATATATAAATATTTTATATTATATTATATTATTAATATAAAAAAAAATTAATTTATATAAAAAAAAAAAAAAAAAATTCTATTCATAATTATTATTATATAAATATACATAAAAATTTTTTATGGTTTAAAAAATTTATTATAAATTTATTTTTCATATAAATTTTAGTGTTAATAAATTGTTATTTAAATAATAATAATTTTTAAAGTAGTAATTAATTTTAAAAATTTAAGAAATTAAGATTTAGTAATATGTAAATTAATAACAAATTTTGTGCCAGCAGTTGCGGTTATACAAAAATTAAAATAAATTTTATTAGTAGTTAATAAATAAAATTTATAAATAAATTATAAATAAAAATTTAAATTATTAAGTGAAATTTTAATTTAATATAAATTTATAATAAATTATGATTTAAAAAAATTATAGTATAAACTAGGATTAGATACCCTATTATTAAAAAAATTAAATTTTTATGCTAAAATAGTATTTAATTATTTATTGAAACTTAAATAATATGGCGGTATTTTAGTTTATTTAGAGGAATCTGTTTATTAATTGATAATCCACGAATAAATTTACTTAATTTATTATTTTGTATATCGTTGTTATAAAAATATTTTTTAATAATAATAATATTTAAAAATTTAAATTTAAAATTAAATCAGATCAAGATGCAGATTATAATTAAGAATATAATGGATTACAATAAATTTATTAACACTAAAATTTATATGAAAAATAAATTGAAATTGGATTTAAATGTAATTTTATTTATTTTAATAAAATGATTTAAAATTAAAATATGTACATATTGCCCGTCGCTTTCATTAATAAATTGAAATAAGTCGTAACAAAGTAGAGGTACTGGAAAGTGTTTCTAGAAAGATCAAATTAGAGCTTGTAAAAGTATTTCATTTACATTGAAAAGATATTAATAATTTAATTAATTTGATTTATAATTAGAAAATTAAATAAAATAAAAATTTAAAAAAAATTTTTTTAAAAGTATTTTAATAGGGGTTAAAGTATTTTTATTAAGAATTAATAAAAATTTTTATAGTGAATTAGTATTGTAAAATAAATTTGAAATAATTTAAATAAATAATTATTTAAAAGTAAATTTTATTTATTGTATCTTGTGTATCAGAGTTTATTAATAATTTTTATTAAATTTTAATAATTTCTCGAATTTAAAAGAGTTAATTAATTAATAAATTTAATGTGGTAAAATTATTTTTAATAGTTAATTTGAAATGAAATGTTATTCGTTTTTAAATATATCTAGTTTTTTTAGAAAAAAATTTAATTTTAAAATTTATATAATTAATATTAAATAATTTTAATATTCTTTAATTATGAATTTTTATAATTTAAGGGATAAGCTTTAAATTAAATTTTTATAATTAATTATAAATTTTAATTAAAAATTTTATATTTTATATTGATAATAAATTTTATTTTGTTATAAATAATTTTAATTAAAATAAAATTTTAACTTAATTTAATTTTTTATAAAAATATAAATTAAAATTATTTAAATTTAGTTATAATGATAAAATTAGTATATTGATTTATTATAAGATTATTTATTTATTAATAATTAATTTAAAGGAATTAGGCAAAAAATTATATTCACCTGTTTAACAAAAACATGTCTTTTTGAATTAAATTTAAAGTCTGATCTGCCCACTGATAATATTATTAAAGGGCTGCAGTATTTTTGACTGTACAAAGGTAGCATAATCATTAGTCTCTTAATTGGTGACTTGTATGAATGATCGGATGAGATATAAACTGTCTCTAATATTAATTTTTAGAATTTAATTTTTTAATTAAAAAGTTAAAATAATTTAAAAAGACGAGAAGACCCTATAGAGTTTTATATTTATTAATTTAAATTATTTATTAAAAATTTTAATAATTATTTTATTAAATATTTTATTGGGGTGATAAAAAAATTAAAATAACTTTTTTAAAAAAAATTAAACAAGTATAATTGATTGCTTGATCCAGTATTACTGATTATAAGAAAAAATTACCTTAGGGATAACAGCGTAATTTTTTTTTTTAGTTCAAATAAGAAATAAAGTTTGCGACCTCGATGTTGGATTAAGATAAAATTTAAATGCAAAAGTTTAAAATTTTTGATCTGTTCGATCATTAAAATCTTACATGATCTGAGTTCAAACCGGTGTGAGCCAGGTTGGTTTCTATCTTTTATTAATAAAAATATTTTAGTACGAAAGGATCAAATATTTTAATTATATTAATTTAAAAAGAATTTTAATAATTTTAATTTATATTTTTATTATTATTATTTATAAAAATTAGGTAAATTTAAATATAAATTTTAATTTATTTAAAAACTATTTTGACAGAAAAAATGTAGTGGTTTTAGAAGTCATAAATATATAATAAATTAGATTATATAAATAGTATATGTTAAATTTGGATTTATTATTAATTATAGTTGGTTTATTAATTTTGATTATTGGTGTTTTAATTGGGGTTGCTTTTTTAACTTTATTAGAGCGAAAGGTTTTAGGTTATATTCAAATTCGTAAGGGTCCTAACAAAGTAGGTTTGATGGGAATTTTACAGTCTTTTTCTGATGCAATTAAATTATTTACTAAAGAACAAACTTATCCTGTGACTTCTAATTATTATTCCTATTATTTTTCTCCCGTTTTTAGTTTTATATTATCAATAATAATTTGAATATTAATTCCTTATTATTTTAATATATTTAGATTTAATTTAGGAATTTTATTTTTTTTAAGTTGTACTAGTTTAGGGGTTTATACTGTTATAATTGCTGGTTGATCTTCTAATTCTAATTATGCTTTGTTAGGGGGTTTACGTTCAGTTGCTCAAACAATTTCTTATGAAGTTAGTTTGACTTTAATTTTATTATCTAGAGTTGTTATGATTATAGATTTTAATTTATTATTATACAATAATCATCAAGAATTAATTTGATTTTTTTTTTTGATATTACCTTTATCTTTATGTTGAATATCTTCTATATTAGCTGAAACTAATCGTACTCCCTTTGATTTTGCTGAAGGTGAAAGTGAGTTAGTTTCAGGGTTTAACGTTGAATATAGAAGAGGGGGTTTTGCTTTAATTTTTTTAGCTGAATATTCAAGAATTTTGTTTATAAGAATATTATTTATTTTAGTTTTTATAGGTGGTTTTAATTTATCTTTATTTTTTTATTTGAAATTAGTTTTAATTTCTTTTTTATTTATTTGAGTTCGAGGTACTCTTCCTCGTTATCGTTATGATAAGTTAATGTATTTAGCTTGAAAGAGTTATTTACCAGTTTCTTTAAATTTTTTAATTTTTTTTTTAGGTATAAAGGTTATTTTTTTTTAATTAATTAATTTTAGTATATATATATAATAAATTAATAGAATAAAAATTCTTTCTTAAGTTTTCAAAACAAATGCTTTTTAAACAAGCTCATTAATTAATTTATTAATTAAATAATAATTTATCTCAGAATTTTCTAATTATAGGGTTTATAATATAGTAAGAAAAATAAAAAATAGTTAATAATTGTCCTGTAATTACATAAGGTTCTTCTACTGGTCGAGCTCCAATTCATGTTAATAAAATAATTGTTGTAATTAATATTCAAAATATGATTTGATTTAATGGATAAAATTGAATTCCTTGGATTTTTTTATTAAAAGTAAAAGGTAAAATAATTAAAATTAAAATTGATATTACTAGAGCAATTACTCCTCCTAATTTATTTGGGATTGATCGTAAAATTGCATAAGCAAATAGAAAGTATCATTCAGGTTGAATGTGAATAGGTGTAACTAAAGGATTAGCGGGGATAAAATTATCAGGGTCTCCTAATATGTAAGGGTTAGTTAATGTTAAAGTAATTAAAATGAATGTTAAAATAATAAATCCAATTAAATCTTTGAAAGTAAAGAATGGATGAAATGGGATTTTATCTAAGTTTCTATTTAATCCTAAAGGATTATTTGATCCTGTTTGATGTAAAAATAATAAGTGAATTACTGTTATTATTAAAATTATAAATGGTAATAAAAAGTGAAATGTATAAAATCGGGTTAAAGTAGCATTATCAATTGCAAATCCTCCTCAGATTCAATTTACTAATATATTACCAAGATATGGAATTGCTGATAGTAAATTTGTAATAACTGTAGCTCCTCAAAATGATATTTGTCCTCAAGGTAACACATATCCCATAAATGCTGTTGCTATTAGTAAAAATAAGATTGTTACTCCAATAAATCATGTATATTTTAAGTTAAATGATTCATAATAAATTCCTCGTCCAATATGTAAATAAACACAAATGAAAAAAAAAGAAGCTCCATTAGCGTGTAATGTTCGAATTAATCACCCATAATTTACATTTCGGCAAATGTAATTTACTCTATAAAAAGCTAATTCAATATTTGCAGTATAATATATGGTTAAAAATAATCCAGTTACAATTTGAATAATTAAGCATAAAGATAGTAATGACCCAAAATTTCATCATCTTGAAATATTAGATGGTGATGGTAAATCAATTAACGATCCATTAATAATTTTAATGAGAGGGTGGTTTTTTCGTAATCTGATATAGTTATTATTTATCATTTGTTAATTTATTATACGTAATGGTCCGTAGAAAATATTTGTGATTTTTACTACAGCTACTAATGTGATAAATAAATAAATTACTAGTATAATTATTATTAAAAAATTATGGTTATTGTATAATTTATTTAAATTAATTTTATTATCATTGTTAAATAATAATATGTTAAATAAATTATCAATTTCTCTTAAATTATTAGATAAGTTTATTCATTTTAAATTTTTATTTATAATAAAATTTATAATAATTAAAGTTAAAATTATAATTATAATAAATATTTTATTTTTAATAGAAAAGTTAAATATTTCATTTGATGCGATTCTAGACACATAAATAAATAATACTAATAATCCCCCTAAGAAGGTTAAAAATAGGATATATGAAAATCAATAAGTTTTAATTAGTATTCCTATTAATATACAAATTAAAATTGTTTGAATTAAAATTATTAATCCTATGGAAATAGGGTTTGTTAGAAATAATATAAAAAATGAAATATTTAATATTAAAATTGATAATGTGGTTTTAATTTCAAATTCAAAGAATAGTTTATTAAAAATTATAATTTTGGAGATTATAGATAAAGATTTTTCTTTTTTTTTGAAGTTTTTAAAGAAATTTCTTAATTTTGATTTACAAGACCAATGTTTTTTTTAAACTATAAAAACATAAAAAAAAAATTTAATTAAACAAAACAAATGATAATTTTAAATATATATATTATTATTATAATTATATTTTTTATTGGTAATTTAATTTTTATTTCTAAACATAAACATTTATTAATTGTTTTATTAAGTTTAGAATTTATAGTTTTAAGAATTTTTTTTTTTTTTTTAATATATTTATTAATAATTAATTATGATATATATATATTAATTACATTTTTAGTATTTTCCGTTTGTGAAGGTGCATTAGGTTTATCTATTTTAGTTTCTATAATTCGTACTCATGGAAATGATTATTTTCAAAGTTTTAATTTATTATAAAATATGATAAAATTTATTTTTATATTAATTTTTATAATTCCTTTATGTTTTTTTAATAATATATTTTGAATGGTTCAAATATTTATATTTTTATTAATATTTTTAATAATAAATATAAGTTTATCAATTAATAATTTTTTTAATTTTAGTTATATATATTCTTGTGATTTTATATCTTTTGGTTTTATTTTATTAAGTGTGTGAATTTGTATTTTAATAATTATGTCTAGAGAAAATTTATTTAAAGAAAATTATTATTTAAATTTTTTTTTATTTAATATTTTATTATTATTATTATTATTATTATTAACTTTTAGTTCAATAAATATGTTTATATTTTATTTATTTTTTGAAGGAAGATTAATTCCTACTTTAATATTAATTATTGGGTGAGGGTATCAACCTGAACGTATTCAAGCTGGTATATATTTATTATTTTATACTTTATTTTTATCTTTGCCTTTGTTATTGGGTATTTTTTATTTATATAATTTAAAAAATTGTATTAATATTTTTTTTTTAAAGTTTTTTAATGTAAATTATTATTTATTATATTTATCTATGATTATAGCTTTTTTAGTAAAAATACCTATATATATTTGTCATTTATGATTACCTAAAGCTCATGTTGAAGCTCCTGTATCAGGCTCTATAATTTTAGCTGGTATTATATTAAAATTAGGGGGTTATGGATTGATTCGTTTAATAATTATATTGCAGCAAATTAATATAAAATTAAATTATATTTGAATTATTGTTAGATTAGTTGGGGGGTTTTATATTAGATTAAAATGTTTTTGTCAGGTTGATATTAAATCTTTAATTGCTTATTCATCTGTTTCTCATATAAGTTTAGTTATCGGGGGTATTATAATTATAAATTATTGAGGTTATGTTGGTTCTTACATAATAATAATCGGTCATGGTTTATGTTCTTCTGGGATATTTTGTTTAGCGAATATCATGTATGAACGTTTAAATAGACGAAGATTGTTTATTAATAAAGGCTTATTAAATTTTATACCCTCAATAAGATTATGGTGATTTTTATTATTATCTTCTAATATATCGGCACCCCCCTCATTAAATTTAGTTGGTGAAATTATACTAATTAATAGTTTAATAAGTTGATCTTTTTTATCAATATTATTTTTAATGTTAATTTCTTTTTTTAGAGCAGGTTATAGTTTATATTTATATTCATTTACTCAGCATGGAGATTATTATTATGGTATTTATAGATTTTATACTGGGGTTTCTCGGGAATATTTATTATTATTTTTACATTGGTTTCCTTTAAATATTTTTATTTTAAAAATTGATTATTTAGTTTGATTTTTATAAAATATTAAATAATAAAAATTTAAATAATTTAATTAAAATATTGATTTGTGGTATCAAAAATATGATGTAAATTCATTTTAAATTATTAAATTTTGTATTAATAATAAAAATTGTATTTGTTTTTTATCATTTTTTTTTTTATTTATATTTAGAATATTAAATTTTTTTATATTAATATTTTTTTTAATAAATAATTTAAATATTTTGTTAGAGTGGGAAATTATAAGTATTAATTCTACTAGAATTGTAATATCAATTTTATTAGATTGGATATCTTTATTATTTTTAATGTTTGTTTCTTTAATTTCTTCTGTTGTAATTTATTATAGTAAAAGATATATAAGATCAGAGTTAAATTTAAATCGATTTATTATTTTAGTTTTAATATTTGTTTTTTCTATGATTTTATTGATTATTAGTCCTAATATTATTAGAATTTTATTAGGTTGAGATGGATTAGGTTTAGTTTCCTATTGTTTAGTTATTTATTATCAAAATTTAAAATCTTATAATGCTGGAATATTAACCGCTTTATCAAATCGAATTGGTGATGTTTTAATTTTAATAGTTATTGCTTGAATGATGAATTATGGAAGTTGAAATTATATTTTTTATTTAGAGTTTATAAAAAATGATTATAGAATAATTTTAGTGGGGTTTATAATTATTTTAGCTGCAATGACTAAAAGAGCTCAAATTCCTTTTAGTTCTTGATTACCTGCTGCTATAGCTGCCCCCACTCCTGTATCTTCATTAGTTCATTCTTCGACTTTAGTTACAGCAGGGGTTTATTTATTAATTCGTTTTAATTTATTATTAATTGATACTTATTGTTTGAAATTTTTATTATTATTTTCTAGATTAACGATATTTATAGCTGGTATAGCTGCTAATTATGAATTTGATTTAAAAAAAATTATTGCTTTATCTACTTTAAGTCAGTTAGGTTTAATAATAAGAATTTTAAGATTAGGTATACCAATATTAGCTTTTTTTCATTTATTAACTCATGCAATATTTAAAGCTTTATTATTTATGTGTGCTGGGGTAGTGATTCACATAATAAATGATATACAGGATATTCGTTATATAGGGGGAATTAGATTATACATTCCTATGACTTGTTTATGTTTAAATATTTCTAATATGTCTTTATGTGGAATTCCTTTTTTATCGGGGTTTTATTCAAAAGATTTAATTTTAGAAATAATAATATTTAGTAATTTTAATTTTTTAATTTTTTTATTGTATTATATCTCAACAGGTTTAACTATATTTTATTCTATTCGTTTATCAATGTATTTATTGGTTAATGATTTTAATTTATTATGTATTTTTAATTTATATGATGAAGATTTCATTATATTAAAAAGAATGATGGTTTTATTATTTATAAGAGTGATCAGTGGTTCTTTTTTAATGTGATTGATTTTTTATTACCCTTATATAATTTATTTACCCTTAAATATAAAATTAATAGTTATTTATGTTAGATTAGTTGGGGGTTTTTTAGGTTATTTAATTAGAAATATGGAAGTATATTCTTTAAATAAATTTTTATCTTTTTACAATTTAAGAAATTTTTTATCTATTATGTGATTTTTACCTAATTTAAGAACATATGGTTTAAATTATTATTTTTTAAGTTACGGTCAAAAATTATTAAAAAATATTGACATAGGTTGAAGAGAGTTATATAGAGGTTGAGGTATATTTAATATTGTAAAAAGTTGTTCTATTTTTTATAATGTTTATCAAATTAATAATTTTAAGATTTATTTATTTAGATTTATTTTATGAATAATGATTTTTATATTTATGTTATTATATAATTTATTTTATTTAAATAGCTTATATGTAGAGCATAATATTGAAGATATTAAGGAAATAATTTTTATTTTTAAATATATATATATATATATATATATTAGAAGAGATATGTATTAAATATATAAATTTATAAAAATATAAAATTTTATTTTTACAATGAAAATGTAAAGTTTTTTTTAAACTATATAAATATAAAAAAAAATTAAATATATGTGTTAAAAAAAAAGAAGAATAGAAATATTAATGGAATTTAACCACTAAAAATAAAGTTAGCAGCTTTATTTTAAACTTTATATTTCTTATATATATATATATATATATATATTATATATATATATATATATATATATATATATTGGTATTTGTTTATTTTTTTTTTAGTATTTTATTTTATAAAATAAATTAATTTTATTTAGTTGGAATAAAAAAAAATTCAATTTTATCATTAACAGTGATATACCTCTATTTGGTTTCAACTAAAACTAAAAATAAGGAGTTATTAAACTCAATCTTTTAAGTCGAAATTAAATGCATAAATTGCTTCTTATTTTAAGATAAATTGAAATATTCAATTTTTTTTAATTGCAAATTAAATGTTTTTATAAACTATAATCCTACATGATTTTTGATATATATATATATATATATATATATTAGTTTATATTATTTTATATTATAATAATTATTAATAATTAATTTATTAATTAATTAAAAAAATTTAATTAAAAATTTAATTAGTTCAATTTAATATATTTTGATTTCATTCATGGTATAGTCCTATTAATAAAATGATAAGAAAAAAAAATCTTATTGTTATTCAAATAAATATGTTTACTATTTTAAATAACTTAAAAATTGGAAAAATTAAAGCAATTTCTACATCAAAAATCAAAAAAATTACTGTAATTAAAAAAAAATGTAATGAAAATGGAATTCGTGCTGTTGATTTTGGGTCAAATCCACATTCAAAAGGTGAACATTTTTCTCGATCTATAAATGATTTTTTAGATAATATAATTGAGATAAATATTATGATGTTAGAGATAATAATAATAATAATTGTTAACATAGATATTAATATAATTATTTATATTAAAAATTATTAATCTTTTTGATTGGAAGTCAAATATACTAAATATATTATATAAATATATTAATTACCTCATCAATAAATAGTAATGTATAAGAATAATCATACTACATCTACAAAATGTCAATATCAAGCTGCAGCTTCAAATCCAAAGTGGTGATTTCTTGAAAAATGGTTATTTATATGTCGAATTAAGCATACGATTAAAAATGTTGTCCCAATAATAACATGTAATCCATGAAATCCAGTTGCTATAAAGAAAGTAGATCCATAAATTCTATCCGCAATTGTAAATGGGGCTTCAATATATTCATATGCTTGTAATATAGTAAAGTAAATTCCTAATATTACTGTTAAAAATAATCTTTGAGTACATTGAGTATAGTTATTTTGCATTAATGAATGATGAGCTCATGTAATAGTGACTCCTGATCTAATTAAAATAATAGTATTTAATAAAGGAATTTGAAATGGATTAAAAGCCACAATTCCTTTAGGTGGTCATATTGCCCCGATTTCAATATTAGGTGATAATCTTCTATGAAAAAAAGCTCAAAAGAAAGATAAAAAAAAGAAAATTTCTGATACAATAAATAAAATTATACCTCATTGTAATCCTTTAGTTACATAAATAGTATGTTTTCCTTGAAAAGTCCCTTCTCGACATACATCTCGTCATCATTGATATATAGTTATAATTACAATTATATATCCTACAATTAATAAATTTATGTTAAAATTATGGAATCATTTAATTATTCCTGTCACTAATGTTAATGTTCCAATTGCTCCAGTTAAAGGTCATGGGCTGTAATCTACTAAATGATATGGGTGATTATAACTATTTTTCATTTAAATGTTAATTTACTTCACTAGAATATAAAGTTGTTAAAATTGCAATTACATATGATTGAATAATAGCTACTGCTGACTCTAAAATTAATAATAAGATTTGAATAATCACTAAAAATAATACTATAAAAAAATTTATTTGTACTCCTGTTCTTCTTAGTAAGGTTATCAATAAATGTCCTGCAATTATGTTAGCTGTTAATCGTACAGCTAATGTTCCTGGTCGAATAATATTTCTAATAGTTTCAATTAACACTATAAAAGGTATTAAGATTGCGGGAGTTCCTTGGGGAATTATATGTCTAAATATATGTTGATAATTATTTAATCACCCATATAATATAAATCTTAATCATAAAGGTAAAGATAATGATAATGTTAAAGTTAAGTGACTTGTTCTAGTAAAAATGTATGGGAATAAACCTAAAAAATTATTAAATATTACAAAAGAAAATAATGAAATAAAAATAAAAGTCGATCCTGAAAAATAATTATTTTTTAATAATGTTTTAAATTCATTATGTAATTTTATTAAGATAAAGTTTCAAATATAATAGTGTCGATTAGGAATTAGTCAAAATGAATAAGGAATAAATATTAATCCTAAAAAAGTTCTAACTCAATTAATAGATAAATTAAATAAATTTGTTGATGGATCAAAAATTGAAAATAAGTTGCTTATCATTTTCAATTAATATTTTTATAATTATTATATTTGAAATTTGACTTATTTTTATTGATATTGTTAATAATAATATAATAATTTATTATATTAAATATAATAAAAATAATAATAAATATAATAAAAGAAATTAATCAGTTAATAGGTATTATTTGTGGAATAAAAGAATATTATTTTTATAATAATTTAAATTTGACATATTTATGTTATATATTTTAACTAATTCTTAATTTCATTAGAAGTAAATGTTAATTTACTATAAAATGGTTTAAGAGACCAGTACTTACTTTCAGTCATCTAATGATGAATAGTTATTGATTCAATTAATAAAATTTTTTATTGATACTCTTTCAATTACAATAGGTATAAATCTATGATTTGCACCACAAATTTCTGAGCATTGTCCAAAGTATAGTCCAGGACGATTAATATAAAAATTTGTTTGATTTAATCGTCCAGGATTTGCATCTACTTTAACTCCTAATGATGGAATTGTTCACGAATGAATTACATCTGTTGCTGTTACTAAAATTCGAATTTGATTATTTATAGGTAAAATAATTCGATTATCTACATCTAGTAAACGAAAATTATTATTAGATAATTCATTAGTGGGGATTATATATGAGTCAAATTCAATATTATTAAAATCTGAGTATTCATAACTTCAATATCATTGATGTCCGATTGATTTAATTGTAATTAAAGGGTTATTTAATTCATCTAATAAGTATAATAATCGTAAAGAAGGTAAAGCAATAAAAATTAATGTTACTGCTGGTAGAATGGTTCAAATTAATTCAATTATTTGTCCTTCTAATAAAAATCGATTAATATATTTATTAAAAAATAAATTTAATATTAAATATCCAACTAAAATAGTAATTATAATTAAAATAATTAATGTATGATCATGAAAAAAAATAATTTGTTCTATTAAAGGTGAAGCTCCATTTTGTAAATTTAAATTAGATCATGTTGCCATTTCTAAAAAAAGGATAATCCTTTATAAATGGAGTTTAAACCCATCACATATAATCTGTCATATTAGAATAAGTTTAAAATAGGTAATTCATTATATGAATGTTCATAAGGTGGTAAATTTTGTAATCATTCAATTGATGATGACAAGTTTAAAGAGAATAAAATTATTCGTTGATTAATTATTGATTCTCAAATAATTATAATAATTATTATGATTGATAATAATGAAATATATGATCCTAATGATGACACTATATTTCAAGAAATATATGAGTCAGGGTAATCTGAATATCGTCGAGGTATTCCTGCTAATCCTAAAAAATGTTGTGGAAAAAATGTTAAATTTACTCCAATAAATATAATAAAAAATTGAATTTTTAATAAGTATGGATTTAATGTTAACCCAGTAAATAATGGATATCAATGAATAAATCCTCCAATAATTGCAAATACAGCTCCTATAGATAAAACATAGTGGAAGTGAGCTACAACATAATATGTATCATGTAATGTAATATCAATTGATGAGTTTGCTAAAATTACTCCTGTTAATCCTCCTACAGTAAATAAGAATACAAACCCTAATCTTCAAAGAATAGAGGGTCTATAATTAATTTGAGTTCCATGTAATGTTGCTAATCAGCTAAAAATCTTAATTCCTGTTGGTACTGCAATAATTATAGTTGCTGAAGTAAAATAAGCTCGAGTGTCGATATCTATACCAACTGTAAATATGTGATGAGCTCAAACAATAAATCCTAAGATTCCAATTGCTATTATAGCATAGATTATTCCTAAACAACCAAAAGTTTCTTTTTTACCACTTTCTTGTGAAATAATATGAGAAATTATTCCAAATCCAGGTAAAATTAAAATATATACTTCTGGATGTCCAAAGAATCAGAATAAGTGTTGATATAAAATTGGGTCTCCTCCTCCAGCAGGGTCAAAAAAAGAAGTATTTAAATTTCGGTCGGTTAATAGTATAGTAATAGCTCCAGCTAGTACTGGTAGTGATAATAATAATAAAAATGCTGTAATACCTACAGCTCACACAAATAATGGTAATTGATCAAATGATATGTTATTTAATCGTATATTAATAATTGTTGTAATAAAATTAATAGCTCCTAAAATAGATGAGATTCCAGCTAAATGTAATGAAAAAATTGCTAAATCAACTGAGGTACCCCCATGAGCAATGTTAGAAGATAGTGGTGGATATACAGTTCATCCTGTACCTGCTCCATTTTCTACAATTCTTCTTGAAATTAATAAAGTAATTGATGGAGGTAATAATCAAAATCTTATATTATTTATTCGTGGGAAAGCTATATCTGGAGCTCCTAATATTAATGGGACTAATCAGTTTCCAAATCCTCCAATTATAATAGGTATAACTATAAAAAAAATTATAATAAAAGCATGAGCTGTCACAATTGTATTATAAATTTGATCATCACCAATTAGTGATCCTGGATTACCTAATTCTGCTCGAATTAATAATCTTAATGAAGTTCCTACTATTCCTGCTCAAATACCAAAAATAAAATATAAAGTTCCAATATCTTTATGATTTGTTGAATATAATCATTTTCGCTAAAAAAAAAATAAAATGGCTGAGTTAAGCGATAAATTGTAAATTTATTTACGGGAAAATATTCTCTTTTATTATTTATGTTTTTATATGTTTAATTATATGTAATAAAATTTTAATAGTTGGTCTTATAGTCAAATAATGATATAAAATTGCAAATTTTAAGTTAATAAAGAATAAAGAATATTTAAGGCTTAAAGAATATTCTTTATAAATAATTTTGAAGATTACTAGTTTAATTTAACTTAAAACCTTCACATTATTTTATTTTTTCTTAAAAAAAAAATATTGTTCTAAAGATAATTCCTAATAATGAAATAGAAGTTAATAAATTTAATAAAACATTAAATTTATTTTTTAAATTAATTTTAAATCATTTTATTTTAAAATAATTTATTATAATTGATGAATAAATAATACGAATATAAAAAAATAATGTAATTAATCTTATTATAATAAAAATAAAATTTAGCAGATAATATTTATTTGTTATTAAAAAATTAATTACAATTCATTTTGGGAAAAATCCAATAAATGGGGGTAGTCCACCTAAGGATATAAAATTAATAATTAAATTTAATTTAATTAATGATTTTAAGTTTATAATAAATAATTGATTAATAAAATATGAATTTAATATATAAAATAATATAATTATTATTCCGGTTATAAATGAGTATATTATTAAATAAAATAATCATAAATTTTCTCTGATAATGATTGATGAAATTATTCAACCTAAATTATTAATTGAAGAAAAAGCTAAGATTTTACGTAATGAAGTTTGATTTAAACCTCCAATTGCCCCAATAATAATATTTAAGATAATACTAAAAATTAAAAAATTTTTATTAAAATAATATGACAATAAAATTATAGGGGTAATTTTTTGTCAAGTCATTAAAATAAAGTTATTAATTCAAGATAATCCTTCAATAATATTTGGGAATCAAAAATGAAATGGGGCTGATCCTATTTTTATTAATAATGATGAGTTAATTATGATTGATAATAAATAATTATTTTCAAAGTTAAAAAAAAAAATTATTTTTATAATGATACAAAATAAAAAATTAATAGAAGCAATAGTTTGAGTTAAAAAATATTTTATTGATGCTTCTGATGCAATTATATTATTAATTTGAGAAATTAATGGGATAAATCTTAATAAATTAATTTCTAATCCAATTCAACATCCAAATCATGAATTAGATGAGATTGAAATAAATGTTCTAATAAATAAAATAAATATAAAAAATATTTTGTTAGAGTTTATTATAAAAAAAATAAAAAATAAAAAAAAACTAATTTTAATTTTATTAAAATTTAAATTTAAAAATAAATATTTATATTTTAGTGTAAGATGCACTTTAATTTTTGATGTTAATAGATATAGTTTGATTCTATAAAATATAAATAAAAAAAATAATAAAGGTAATATTACATTTACATTATTTATCCTATCAGAATAATCCTTTTATCAGGCACTTTATTTTTAAAAAAAAGGTATTTCCTTTATATTTGGGGTATGAACCCAAAAGCTTTATTAGCTTATTTTTAA